CTTATTTTCTAGTATTTTAGAAGACTCATAAGAACTTAGAAGAGAAAAAAATAAATGATAAAGAAAAAGTCTAAAAAGTTATGTAATTTAGACTATAGTATAGGGCGGATGTAGCCAAGTGGATCAAGGCAGTGGATTGTGAATCCACCATGCGCGGGTTCAATTCCCGTCATTCGCCCATGAATCTATTAAATCTAGATAAAAAAAGACAAAATAATTTCGAATAGAATCTTTTAAAACAAAAAGGAAAAAGAGAAAAGAATTTATAATATACTCCTGTTGCAGCTGATACTGCTGTTTTCTTGATCTACCCGAAGCTTGAATTCTTAGCGGATAATCCCAATTTAGGTTGAATAGTAGTACATTATTATCTAATTTTATTTTATTATATAAATATATAATAACAAATTACTAAAAAGATGAATACAAAAAAGAAAATATACGAAGAAATTCGTCCCCCCCCCACATATTTGATAGCCTCTCCTATAAAAAAACTGGAAATCCCAATTCCATTTGGAATTCCATCAATTACTTGTCTATCAAAAAAATAATTGAATTTAGCTACCTTTCTTACACTCGCAATTAAAGATACTTCAAAAAAAGCATCTATATAACCACGATTATATGACCAATCATATATAACATTGATTATTTTATCAGCAATAATTTTTTGAGGAACACTTTTTTGAAATAAATTCAATAAGTTCAAATTTTGTAAAGATGAAAAAACTGGTTTATAGAAAAAAGACGCTATAAATATTCCGAAAAAAGCTATACTCACCGAAAAAGTTGCATTTGTAAAAAATTCATACCAATCCACAGAATTCTTTGAATTTTGATGTAAAAGGTCTATAGACGGAATTAACAATTTAGATAAAATATCCAAATCTATTGGTTCTTGGCTGAAAGAAATTCCTATGGACCCGACGAAGAAAGTAAATAGTACTAATACAAGCATAGAAAATAGCATAGTATTGTCTGATTCATGAGGATAAAAAAACGGAATGTTTTTAGTACCAAAATAGGTACTATCAAGAAAAAGACGTCTTATGCTTTTGACATTTCGATTAATTCGATGTGAATATGTCCTCTTCCGAAAAAAAGAAGTCCTTTCATTATTATTAGTTGTTAATAAAGATAATAAATGAATTTTGTTTTTTAATTTTTTTTTTTCTTCTTTGCCCCATAAAGATATTGAATAGAAAGAACTATTTTTCTTTCCATTGAAATTTTGAAAATGAACGTTTAAATATCCTTCAAAAACAAGTAAATAGATTCGAAACATATAAAATGCAGTTAATCCTGCTGTGGAACAAGCTATTATTGCGAAAATTGGTGAATACAACCAACTATCATTTAGAATCTCATCCTTGGACCAAAAACAAGCAAAAGGTGGAATACCACAAAGAGAAAGTGTACCTATTAAAAAAGCGGTTTTTGTAATTGGGGCATGTTTTGTTAAACCGCCCATAAGAACCATATTTTGACTTTTATCTGGAGAATATCCAACAATAGCTTCCATGGAATGAATAATGGATCCAGATCCTAAAAATAACAATGCTTTTGAATAAGCATGAGTAATCAAATGAAATAAAGCGGCTCGATAAGAGCCCATACCTAAAGCTAACATCATATAACCCAATTGAGACATTGTAGAATAGGCCAAATTTTTCTTAATATCTTTTTGAGCAATCGCTAAAGTAGCTCCTAATACTACTGTTATTATACCTATCAAAGCTATTACACTCATTATGGGGGGTATAACTATGAAAAGAGGAAGAAGTCGAGCTACAAGAAAAATTCCTGCTGCTACCATAGTAGCAGCATGGATAAGAGCGGAAATAGGAGTAGGACCTTCCATAGCATCTGGTAACCATACATGAAGAGGGAATTGGGCAGATTTCGCAATTGATCCGCAAAATAACAAGAGGGCGCACAAAGTAACAAAAAAAAGATTCACCTCATTCTTATAAATTAAGTTGTTGAATATTTGAAATAAATCCCGAAATTCCAAACTACCCGTTATCCAATAAAAACCTAAAATTCCTAATAATAAACCAAAATCCCCCACACGATTAGTTACAAACGCTTTTTGACAAGCATTTGCCGCAATAGGACGTGTGAACCAAAAACCTATTAATAGATAAGAACACATTCCAACCAATTCCCAAAAAATATAAACTTGTATCAAATTTGAACTAGTAACTAACCCTAACATTGAAGTATTAAAAAAACTCAGATAAGTAAAAAATCTCAAATAGCCTTGATCATGAGACATGTAACTATCACTATAAATTAGAACCAGAATCCCAACAGTAGTGATTAATATTGACATTATAGAAGTAAGTGAATCAATCAAGTAGCCAAACTCTAAAGAAAGATCATTATTTATAGTCCAAGACCATACATATTGATAGATAGAACTATTCTGGATTTGATGAATCGATAGATCGATCGAAAAAATCATAACTATCGTTAACAATAAAATACTAGGAAAAGCCCACATACGGCGAATATTTTTTGTTGCCGTAGGAAAAAGTAGAAGTCCTACCCCTATAAAAATAGGAACTGGAAGTGGGATGAAAGGTATGATCCATGAATATTGATGTATATATTCCATACAAAAAAAATAAAGAATAAAAAAATATTTTGATTCTTGATGAATTTTGTTTCTTATTCATTTGTTTTATCTCTTTTGTAAAGGGGTTCGGTTAATAAAAAGTGAATAAATAAATCGAATTTTATATTCTTAATTCTTCTGAATCTTTGCACAATCGTTCCAATATTGGAAAGTACAAAGTCAAAATCGGCCAATAACCAAATTCCTAGTGAAAAGAAAAAAAATCTTATTATTTTAAGTAATATTAATTATAAGTAATATAAATAACTATGTTAGTCATTTATATATATATTAAGAAAAATCACTATTAATAAATAATAATGAAATTAAATAATAATAAATAAAATCAAAATTTTGATATATAGAGTGAGAGTGGGGATAAATCATTACACCAAAACGAAGAACATTTGTTTATTTTGATATAACTTATAAAAACAATATAAATTAGTTTCTTTTTGAACTAATTGATTCTTTTACATTACAATAAAAAGAAAAAAGAGATCCATAGATATAGATCTATTATCTATGAAATATTTGGAAAAGGTTTATAATATTCAATGGTTTTACTTTAGATAGAAAAAAAGAAAGAGGGAATTAAGATAAATAAGACATACGGCTAATTACAGAATAATTCGTTTTCATTTACAGAACAAATGTCTTTCACATCGAACTATAGTAATAAAAAAACTATCCTAATTGTATGGCAGTTCCAAAAAAGCGCACTTCTATATCAAAAAAAAATATTCGTAAAAATTTTTGGAAAAAAAAGGGATATTGGACAGCATTGAAAGCCTTTTCATTAGCTCAATCCATTTTTACAGGTAAATCAAAAAGTTTTTTTTGTAACAAATAAAAATGTTGGATTGGAATAATATAAATTAGCTCGATTCAAAGAGTATTCTTTAATACTCATTTTATACTAATACTAGTATAGAATATGGAACATATATTTAGAATATATTATATATATATAATATATTCTAAATATATAGAATCTAATTTTTTCATATTTTTGATATTCGAATAAATACAAATTTTAAATTTACTTCTTATTCTCAATTTATACTAAATGTTTAGGAAAGAAATGTACTAAATAAATAGTGCACTTTAAGTGATTCTTTCAATCTCGACGATTGACTAAAGAGTTGGTTATTATGATTTCGAGTAAGCCGCTATGGTGAAATTGGTAGACACGCTGCTCTTAGGAAGCAGTGCTAGAGCATCTCGGTTCGAGTCCGAGTAGCGGCATGGCATCCTATGCTATATTTTTAAAATTTGAAAAGAAGAAGTCCTATAATGAATTCAATTCCCTATTTCTATTCCTAGTATTCATACCTTTTTTATTTTCATTATAGATATTTATTTTCATTATAGATATGATATTTTCAACTTTAGAGCATATATTAACTCATATATCGTTTTCCGTCATATCAATTGTTATTTCAATTCATTTGATAACCTTATTAGTCAATGAAATCGTAGGATTATATGATTTGTCCAAAAAAGCCATGATAATAACTTTTTTCTGTGTAACGGGATTGTTAATTACTCGTTGGTTTTTTTCGGGCCATTTACCATTTAGTGATTTATATGAATCACTAATCTTTCTTTCATGGGGTTTTTCCATTTTTCATATGGTTCCGTGTTTTAAAAAGGAAAAAAACCTTTTAAGTACAATAATCGCACCAAGTGTTATTTTTACCCAAGGCTTTGCGACTTCGGGTCTTTTAACCAAAATGCATCAATCTGTAATATTAGTACCCGCTCTACAATCCCATTGGCTAATGATGCACGTAAGTATGATGATATTGGGCTATGCAGCTCTTTTATGTGGATCATTATTATCAGTAGCTATTTTAGTCATTACGTTTCAAGAAGCCATCCAAATTCTTGCTTTTACCAAGAATTTGGATTTTTTAAATAAATCCGTTGATTTTGTCGAAATAAAATACATGAATATGAATGAAAGAAACAATGTTTTACGAAAAACATCTTTTTATTCTTCTCGAAATTATTATAGGTCTCAATTTATTCAACAATTGGATCGTTGGGGTTATCGTATTATTAGTCTGGGTTTTCTGTTTTTAACGATAGGTATTCTTTCAGGGGCAGTATGGGCTAACGAGGCATGGGGGTCCTATTGGAATTGGGATCCAAAGGAAACTTGGGCCTTTATTACTTGGACCATATTCGCGATTTATTTACATACTAGAAAAAATAAAAAATTTGAAGGTGTAAATTCTTCAATAGTGGCCTCTATCGGATTTCTTATAATTTGGATATGTTATTTGGGGATCAATCTATTAGGAATAGGACTACATAGTTATGGTTCATTTACATCTAATTAAATTTCAATGAGTAAAGAACCTGAGAAATAAAAATATGGAAAGCATATAAATATATACTTTCCATAAATCGTGGAGAACCCTTTCAATCAAGTAATGTAATGATTCGAGGGGTTCTCACAAACAACAAACATATTGGATTATAATTTCAATTTTTTTAAGTGAATCTAACAGAAAAATATTCTTTTTCATAAGGTTTTTTTATCTTTTTGATTCATTTATTCATGAAAATGCTCTATCAAAAATTAGCTAGAATAGCTTCAACCTTGTCAACCGAGAATGAAAAAATGAAATCCGGATAAATACCAATACCTATTACGGGTATAAGGATAGAAATCGAAATAAATAATTCTCTCGGCCCAGAATCAAAAAAATAAGAGTTTGGTGTATTAAAAAACTTGTATCCATAGAACATCTGCCGTAAGATAGATAATAAATAAATAGGAGTTAATATCATTCCAATTGCGGTTACAAAAGTAATTAGTATTTTCATCATGAAAAGATATTTTTGACTGGTAATTATTCCAAAAAAAACTATCAATTCGGCAACAAAACCGCTCATGCCCGGCAATGCAAGAGAAGCCATCGATAAGATAGTGAAAATCGTGAATATTTTTGGCATTGGGATAGCCATTCCGCCCATTTCGTCAAGATAAAGAAGACGTAGTCTATCATAACTAGTTCCTGCCAAGAAAAAAAGGGCAGCGCCAATAAATCCATGAGATATTATTTGTAAAATGGCCCCGTTGAGCCCAGTATCACTTATAGAACCAATTCCTAGAATTATGAAACCCATATGAGATACCGAAGAATAAGCTATTCTTTTTTTTAAATTACGTTGACCAAAAGATGTTGAAGCGGCATAGATTATTTGAATAGAACCTAATATCATTAACCAGGGGCAAAATATTGAATGAGCGTGGGAAAATAATTCCATATTAATTCGCACCAACCCATATGCTCCCATTTTTAATAAGATTCCGGCTAAAAGCATACAAGTGCTGTAATGTGCCTCTCCGTGGGTATCTGGTAACCATGTATGTAAGGGTATAATCGGCGATTTGACAGCAAAAGCAATAAGAAATGCCGTATATAATATTATTTCTAGCGCCACAGGATACGATTGATTAGTTAATGTTTCAAAATTTAATGTTGGTTCATTAGAACCATATAAACCGATACCCAGAATTCCCATTAATAAAAAAACAGAACCTCCTGCAGTGTACAAAATAAACTTTGTAGCTGAATACAAACGTTTCTTTCCCCCCCACATGGCTAAAAGTAGATAAACGGGAATTAATTCCAATTCCCACATGATGAAAAAAAGTAAAATGTCTCGAGAAGAAAATGGTCCGATTTGACCGCTATACATTGCTAACATCAGGAAATAGAATAATTGGTATTCTCGAGTAACCGGCTGAGCCGCTAAAGTGGCTAAAGTAGTTATAAATCCCGTCAGTAAAATAGGTCCTATAGAGAGTCCATCTATTCCCAATCTCCAGTAAAAATCAAAAAAATTGATCCATTTATAATTCTCCGTCAGTTGAATTAGTGGATCATCCAATTGGAAATGATAACAAAATGCATAGGTTGTTAGAAGGAGATCGATTAAGCATATACAAATGCTATACCACCTAATTACCTTATTTCCCCTATGAGGGAATAAGAAAATTAAGGAACCTGCGGCTATTGGGAAAACTACAACTATTGTTAACCAAGGAAAATAATTCGTCATAAAAATAAGATACACTTGGGCCAGAAAAGCCCGTGCTCAAAAAAAATACAAAATATTTTTTTGAGCACGGGTTTTTGCCAGTAAAAAAACGTATTCGTGTGGTGTTTTTTGAAACGTATCAATAAGCTAGACCCATACTTCGAGTTGTTTCAGGCCCTAAATAAACCCGAACACTTAAGAAATCCGTCGGACAAGCGGACTCACACCTCTTACAACCAACACAGTCCTCTGTTCTTGGGGCAGAAGCTATTTGCTTAGCTTTACATCCATCCCAAGGTATCATTTCTAATACATCTGTGGGACAAGCTCGGACACATTGAGTACATCCTATACATGTATCATAAATCTTTACTGAATGTGACATTGTATCTATAGTAATTTTTGAACATAAAAAATGAAAATTATCGATCTAGTAAACTCGTAAATGAATCATATATTTATATACCAGATGAATCAATGATTTGTTAGAATATTGTTAATTGTTAATCAAAAAAGATGTCTAGATAAATTTAGAAGAAGGAATAGAAGAGGACCAGGATACTTTGATTTCTTATGATTTAGGCAATGCAAACATGATCATAAGTTGTGTAGAATACATATTAATTTGAATTGATAAATATTACACTCACTATTTGAATTGAATTTTTTTTATTAATTATGATTAATTAATGCTATTTATTCAACAAATTCGATTGATTGATACGGGTTGATTTTCTGTTACGAGCAATTGCGGAAACAATAGCCAGTCCGATAGCTGCTTCAGCGGCTGCAATAGCTATAACAAAAATTGAAAAAATATTTCCTTTTAATTGGCGATTATCAAAAAAATCAGAAAAAGTTACGAGATTTATATTAACTGCATTCAGTATAAGTTCAAGACACATAAGGGCTCTAACCATATTTCGGCTCGTGATCAATCCATAGATACCAATAGAAAATAAATAGGCACTCAAAACAAGTACATGTTCGAGCATCATTGACCAACTCCTTATTAATTTTGATTCATTTCAATATGAACAACAATTCAACAGATTCAATTGACTAAAGAATATACCAAGTCTGGAACAAAAGAATATATTGGCAATAAAAAAAAAAAAAGAGTTTATACATAACATAGAATTGAAAAAAAAAAAATCTTGATTTATATTACTAATTCTATAAAGATTTCTTACTGGCGAGCTACGACAATTGCACCTATCAAAGCAACTAAAAGAATTATTGAAATTAGTTCAAATGGAAGAAAAAAATCGGTTGATAAATGAATTCCAATTTGTTGACTAGTACTTATCAAATCTTGCTCAATAATCTGATTTGGTCTTGTAGTCCAAATAATTCCGTACCATGAAGTATCTGGAATAATAGTTATTAGTGAAACAAAAATACTTGTACAAACTATCAAAGTAATTCCATCCCCAACAGTCCAAAGATTAAAATCTTGATAATATTCGGAACTATTCATGAACATCACAGCAAATATGATTAAAATGTTAATAGCTCCCACGTAAATAAGTAGCTGTGATGCAGCTACAAAATGGGAGTTTGATAAAATATATAATAAGGATATACAAACAAGAACCAGTCCCAACGAAAAAGCAGAAAAAATAGGGTTGGTAAGTAATACTACTCCTAGACTTCCTAATATAATACCCGATCCCAGAAAGACTAAAAGAAAATCGTGTAGCGTTTCAGGCAAATCCATTATATGTAAAAAAAAAGACAAAGAAATCGAAATTTCATGACCGTATTGATATGACCAGGAAAAAAATTTTTATATACTTAATTTTTTTTTTGCATTGAAAAAAAATCCTAAGGAGTTTGAATTGATTGATATATAGTTACAGTTAGATAATCAATGTCATTCCAGTCTTTATACTAAAGATTAGTTTGAAACTATATTAAAACAAAAATATAAAATCTGATTTTCTTTTTTATTTTATAAGAATATAAATAATTTTTAATTATAAAAAATTCTCTTTTTTTATTTTATTTGAATTGTTCGAATTGTATAATCATCAATTACTGACATTGGTAAACGGCCCAAAGCAATTTGATTATAGTTCAATTCGTGACGATCATAAGTTGAAAGTTCATATTCTTCAGTCATTGATAAACAATTTGTTGGGCAATACTCAATACAGTTACCACAAAAAATACAGATTCCGAAATCAATACTGTAATTTAGCAATCGTTTCTTTCGAATATCAGTTTCCAGTTTCCAATCAACAACGGGTAAATCTATAGGACATACACGAACACATACTTCACAAGCAATGCATTTATCAAATTCAAAATGGATTCGACCGCGGAAACGTTCCGATGTGATTAATTTTTCATAAGGATATTGAATAGTTACAGGTAAACGATTTGCGTGAGATAAGATAATCATGAAACTTTGACCAATGTACCTTGCAGCTCGGACTGTTTGTTGACCATAATTCATGAACCCAGTTACCATAAGGAACATATCGTAAATATCTATGAATATTTTTGTTTTATTTCTTTCTCTTATTTGAGACAAGTTATGAATATAGAAAATAAATCTTTTACAGTGAAAACAATTGAGACGAAGTTGTTAATAATAGATTACCGAGAGAAATAGGTAAAAGAAATTTCCATCCAAGATTTAATAATTGATCCATTCTTAGCCTAGGCAAAGACCATCTTGTTATGATAGAAACGAATAAGAAAAAATAAGTTTTAGCTAATGTAATAAAGAGATCAATTGTAGTTCCAAAAACTCCATATGTTTTATTGATTTCAAAAAACTCAGAAACGAATATGTACGGAATAGAGATATTTGAACCGCCCAAGTAAAGAACTGTTACAAATAATGAAGAAATTAAAAGGTTTAAATAGGAAGCAACGTAAAATAAACCAAATCGAATACCCGAATATTCTGTTTGATAACCCGCTACTAATTCTTCTTCTGCTTCTGGTAAATCAAAAGGTAATCTTTCACATTCTGCTAGTGAAGAAATTAGAAAAACAATGAAACCGATAGGTTGACGCCACAAATTCCATCCCCAAAAACCATATTTTGATTGCGCATCAACTATATCAACTGTACTTAAACTGTTAGATAATCCTAGTCGGTGATAACATTACTGTTCCCATCTCTATTACAGAACCGTACATGAGATTTTCATCTCATACGGCTCCTGGAAAGCCTTAAGTAAATCTAAGGACCGGGACGATTATTTATCTCGTGATATATCCATAAGATATAGAAGATTTAAATCTATCAAACGGTTCTGAATTAGACCAATTCAATTCTGTCTGTTCTAGAAATAACTAAATAAGAAAGATAAATCCATTTTAATAAAAGATACAATACAATAAGGCACTTCTGAATTGATCTCATCCCTTAAAAATCGAAATTTGAATTTGTTGAATAATAACTGAATTCTTCAATAAAATACTCTTTTAGAATTCTCCATAACCCTCCGCATTTTGAATTACGAAAAAGAATTACACATTCGTTTCTTAATTATCATGTGAATTTGATCTCCATGAATATGGATATAAGAAATCATAAACAAAAAAGAGATCTGCTTTTCGTTTATGATTTCTTCTTCTTTTTTCGTTCCTATTCTTCTTTTTTGTGCTATGAAAAAGGGACTTAACAAATTTTAAAGGATTTTTTCGTTCCTGATAGTAATTTATTTAATCAGTGGATGGAAGCATACTCTGGATCGGAGTTATGGGGAGTACTGCTTGATTTTTTCTACCAACTTAAAGCCCCAATTAGTATTCTTTTTCTATTATGCGTAAATTGTCTTTTGGATAATTTACAAAATCTGTGTTACTAATCCTTTGTGTATCTTGGTGTTTCTAACCATCCACTCCTTTTTTTTTATTAACCCCTTATTAATTTTAATTTAATACATCTATGATCATACAAATGATAACTAAAACTCAATAAGGTTGGTCGTTTGAGCCCGCTTCAAAACAGGATGAAAAATATTATCCAATCTTGGGTTAAATGTCCTCTTCTCTTTATAATTTATTTTATTTGACTTCATTCTTATACATAGAAAATGAGACTCAATATTTTTACTGCCATTTAAAATCATCATACTATCTGTTAACTATAAGTAATAGAGTATTCTGAAATTTTATTCAATATAAGCTGTTTTATTTCACTCATATAACTATCTAATTTAGTTCTTCAATCCGAATTGTGAAAAATCAAATTAAGATAATGAAGGTTTCTATTTAATTTATTCGACTCCTTTCCTATAGAGTACTCTAAAGAGAGGAGCATAGCAATAGCATAGAATAGCTTTTTGGGTTTCAACGAATCGCACGTAGAGATATTGATAAGACACATAGAGTTAATGGTATTTCATAACTAATCGATTGAGCAGCAGCTCGTAGACCACCCAAAAAGGAATATTTATTATTTGACCCATATCCTGACATAAGAAGTCCAATGGGAGCAATACTCGAAATAGCAATCCATAAAAAAACACCGATATTGAAATCAGATAAAACAAAGTTATAGCCAAAAGGAATTACTGAATAACTTATTAGAATTGATATTACTGATATGGATGGTCCGATACTGAATAAACGAATATCTCCCCTAGATGGAATAAGATTCTCTTTGAATAGTAGTTTTGTTCCGTCTGCTAGAGCTTGAAGAATTCCAAAAGGACCAGCGTATTCGGGTCCAATACGCTGTTGTATCCCTGCAGATATTTCTCTTTCTAACCATACAATTGCTAGTACACTTATTGTGATTCCCAATACAAGAATCAAAATAGGTACAAGTATCCATAGAATTCCATAGACCTCTTTGAAAGATTCCAATCCGGAAAAAGAATTTATATCTTGGACTTCCGTTGTATCAATTATCATTTCAACGATCAACTTCTCCCATAATGATATCTATGCTACCTAGTATTGTCATAATATCAGCCAATTTCATTCTTTTAACTAATTGAGGAAGAATTTGCAAATTGATAAAACCAGGTGGACGAATTTTCCATCTCCAAGGAAAACCATTCTGATCTCCTATTAGAAAAATTCCTAATTCCCCCTTGGGGGCCTCAACTCTCACATAAAGTTCTTGTTTGGGCAATTCAAAAGTCGGAGACGATTTTTTACCAATGAATCGATATTCAAAATCATTCCATTCTGGCTCCTTTTCTCTATCAAAGGAGCGAATTTCTAAATTTTCATATGGCCCACCTGGAATTCCTTCCAAAGCCTGTTGAATAATTTTAATGGATTCCATCATTTCACCAATTCGAACTAAATAACGAGCTAATGAATCTCCTTCTTTTTGCCATTGAACTTCCCAATCAAATTCCTCGTAACACTCATAATTATCGACTTTACGTAGATCCCATTGTATTCCGGAAGCCCGAAGCATCGGTCCTGATAACCCCCAATTTATAACTTCTTCTCTCCCAACAACACCTACGCCTTCAACTCGTTCTAAAAAAATTGGATTTCGCGTAATCAGTTTTTGATATTCAATAACCCTTGTTAAAAAATAATTGCAAAAATCAAAACATTTATCTATCCAACCATAAGGTAGATCAGCCGCTACTCCTCCAATACGAAAATAATTATGCATCATTCTCATACCTGTCGCAGCTTCAAATAGATCATATATTAATTCTCTTTCTCTAAAAATATAGAAAAAGGGGGTTTGTGCACCAATATCTGCCATAAAAGGTCCCAGCCATAGTAGATGAGAAGCTATGCGACTTAATTCCAACATAATTACTCGTATATAGCTGGCTCTTTTAGGTACTTGAATATTTCCCAATTGTTCCGGTCCATTTACGGTTATTGCTTCTGTGAACATAGTAGCTAAATAATCCCAACGTGTTACATAAGGCAGATATTGTATAATTGTTCGATTTTCCGCAATTTTTTCCATACCTCTGTGTAAATAACCCAATATTGGTTCACAATCAATAACATCTTCACCATCCAGAGTAACAATAAGTCGAAGAACACCATGCATTGATGGGTGTTGAGGCCCCATATTGACTATCATGAGGTCTTTTCTTGTAGCTGGCACATTCATAGGTTTTTCCTCGATTCATTCTTCCATGAATCGTTAAAAAAAAGTTCATCAAAATTCAGGATCTAATAAATCGAATAATTGAAAATGATTTTTGAAATTAACGAATTTGTGAATCCCGAATACCCAACTGATTTATTAATTTTTTATAACGTATTTTATTTTTCTTTGACAAATAAGACAGTAGTCGTTGCCGTTTTCCTAGAATTATATGTAAACCCCTTTGAGATAAATAGTCTTTTGGGTGTAATTCCAAATGTGAAGTAAGTCTTAGTACCTTATTATGGAAATTGAATACTTGAAATTCAACTGATCCGGGGTTTTCTTCTTCTTTTTTTTTTGTGAAATAACAGGTATAAATGAATTTTTTATCATAAAATGAAAGCTTTTCTCTCCCCCTCGTTTTTGGTAGATATTTTTATTGATCAGTAATAGTAATGACACTAATTTTTAATTTTGTATATAAAATTATCTTAATTTTTTTTTTTTTTCAAATCAATTATATTATTATATTATTAAGGAATGTAATTCAAATAGATAAAAAAAAAAATACTATATTTATTAATTGAATAGATAAAAAATTCTATTGTCTTGTCTATTTCAAATAAAAATAAGACCATCGCATTTCTTTTTTTTTTTTTTTTTTAATTTATATTTTTATTATTTAAATTTATATTTTTATTTATTTATATAAAAATATAAATAAATATATATATAAATAAATAAAAATTTTTATTTATTTATATATATATATTCACATATCAGATCTGTTACAAAAAATATTATGATAATGATAAATAGAAGATAAATGTAGAGTCTAAATTAATCTTTCAATCGAGGATACATATGTATCCTTAATATACTGAAATGGCTTCCATTATGGGTATTAAACCAATAGCGGTTTATACAAGCTAAATCTTCTAATCGATAATTTGGCCAAAGAAATAATTTAAAATTCATTAGTTTTTTTGTTTCGCTATCAAGATCTTTATTTTTAGCCAAAACTTGAGAAACATTTTTTATTTGATTCTCATTGTCATTTATTGTTTTTCTATGCACAGTATTTCTATTCTTAGGATTGAAACAAGTTAGAATTCTCAATTCTCTACGGCGTCTAGGGGACAAAAGATTTTCAGGAACAAACAAATCATAAAGATTTTTATCTTTATTTTCTGTTATCTTTTGATCAACACGACTTTTTTTCCAACTCCAACTTTTTCGCCTCTTACTCTTATGAATCAACGGTACTCTTATGGTTTGATATATAAGAGAGTGTTCATGGTTTTTTGTAGACAGGCGAATAGGTTCAATAAAAAAGATTAGCCTGTCCTTCAAGTCCTCAGTGTCCCTACATTCTGTATAACAAAAATCCTTCGTAATTGAATCAACCAGCATTTCTAAATCTAGCTCTAGCTTTTTAATCGACATTATTACAATTTTTTTTAAATTTTTCATTCTAAGCAGGAGAATGAATAAGTTGATATTATCCATTCCTATTTCTTGGTCGGAACTATCACAGTGCAAATAAAAACCCAAATATTTTGATAGTAAGAAATCCCGTTCTCCCCTTAGATCGGTCCTGTATTTAGAATCTGATCCGTTATAATAGTATGAGCGAGATTTAAGATCTACATCTACTGGACTCACGTATTCTTCCGTTGTTAACTCTAAATTATCTTGTCCATAAAGCTGCAAAACAAAGAATTTTATTGGTAAGATCCAAGGATTCATCTTATATGCATAATAAAAGTTGCTTAATTTTGAAAAGAACCAAAATTGGGGAATAAGCAATTTCTTATTCGGTATAGAAGTCTTTTTCCTTTTTACATTCATTCCCATCCAATTGAAATACTTTCTATCCAGATTTTTTTCCATATCTAGAGTATCATATTCTTCTAGATCTAGATAATTTTGGATAGAGATATCGCCTATTATATCCAAAAATTCTTTTTTACATGGGTTGTAATTATAAGAAATCGCTTGGTTTTTGTTTCCTTGCGGTGATCTATATCCATAAATATAGGATTTTTTCTTATCCGCAAAATGAAGATATTGATAGGCGAAAAGATCATATCTATATTGTTTTTTAATTTTTTTTTTAATTTCTATTTCTAATAAGTCTCCTTCTTGTTCTTGTTTTTTGGAAAGAATTAATTGATTTTTTTCATATGAATCATATTCAACTAAATCTTTCTTTTGAGCCACACGATGTTCATTGATTCTATTCCTCCAGTTTTGTGATACTAATCTCGACCATCTGTTCTCAGGTAAATCATATTGATAATGAAGCTTTAACCAATTTGTCCATTGATTCATTAACGAATCGGGACGTTTCGTATGTCTTAATTTGGAATTAGATGTTCCTTGTATTCTAAAAAAATAATCCTTTATTTCATTCTTAAGAAAAAAAGATCTTCCAGGAGATTCAAAAATAGATCTTAACTTAAATTTATATCCATTACTAACTTGGATTTGTGATAATTTATACAATACATATAGTTGTGACAAAGAAGATACATCCCAAGAATTCTGTGAATTCATATTCGTAATATTCACAGATTTGTCTATAATCGACATTGGAATTATACTTTGATTTTCAATTCTTTCTTCCATTTTTTTTTTTTTGTAGTAAATGGATTTTTTTACATTTAGTATTTTGTCTGTTGATTCAAGAAAATCAAGAAAACGTTGTCGATGGATCCTAGCAATACTACTGATACATAAAAGTATATCTATGTATACCCCTTCTATGAAAATTTTGAAAAAAGAATAGGATTTACGTATTAATCGAACAAATCTTCTTTGTAAGATTTGCAAAATATTTTTTTGTAATTCTAATCTTTTAGCATCATAAGTAGTTTTGTTCGAATTCAAATTGATCTCTGAAGTTAGAATCCCCTCTTTTTTTTCTTCTGTCATTGTTTCTATTTGTTTTATGATTGTCTTTGTTTTAACATTAAGATCTTTTATCCTTTTTTCTGTGAATGAAGAATTTGTCCAATTAATAGATTCCATTTTAACGGGTGATTCCTCAATCACCTCAATCTTTGAATTATTCTTACTGATTGTTGAAGTTTTTTTGCTTTCACTCAGTTCATCTACTGTTTCATCTATTGTTTTGAACCTAACTAGAATACTTTTAAGAATCTTCCAGTTTTCTATTTTTTTTAACATAGTTCGAAACCTTTTTTTTCTTTCATTTAAAAATTTTAGAACTAGAAAAAAACGCTTTTTCAAATCTTTTTTCAATTGTTTCCTTATTGTTTTTAAAACGGGACCCAAAAATGAAAGTGGGTCTCTTGGGTAACCCTCATCAAGGTACGATTCTACTAGTGTTCCATAACCTGTTAAAAACCAGAAGTTTTTGTTTTCAGTATATTTTTTTTTCTGTGGATTTTTTTTTTTTTTTTTTTCAGTAGATTGTACCTTAGATTTGTGCCAAGGTTTCAGAACAAAAGGTTGTAAGATCCTTATCTGAATACCCGCGTCGAACCAGTTTTTTGGCAATTCTTTGTGGGATACTGGAATGCCCTGATAGGTGCATTTAATATGAACTTCCCTGCGCCAATCCCTAAAATCTTCTGACCATTCGGGATTTTGAAATAATAGGATACGAATGATATTTTTAGTTATTATCAATGAAGGTAGTATAATATATTTTCTAATAAAAGATTGGATTAGTAATACAAAACTTCTAATTATTAGACCATATAGAATACTTTCCCAGTCTTCTTCTATTTTTCTAAGTCTTATTTCAGCCTCGTCTTTGTCGTCCTCCTCGTATTTGTGTTGCATCCTTTTCTGAAACTCCACAAATTCTGAATTGTCAGTACCAGGTTTCCTGAACATTTCTTTCCAATATTGGGATAGATCATCGAAAAGATCACCAAAAAGAAAAAAGAATAGGTAATTGTCTATTATCTCCAAAAAAGTGGGGGAATGGACAGTTCCATTTGCTTGAAAAAGTTTCGTAATCGCTGTTTTACGCCTTAGAGGGCGCATAGATCCCTTAATTATATCTCGGTCATAATCTAGTTCGCGTAAAAAATTTATTAGAAAAAATTCGTGATTTAGGTCCTGTTCAGGAAGAGACTCATTGTCATTTCTAGGACGAAGATTCAAATTCAGTGAAAGTGAATCTGTATTCCCATCAAAAATGACTATACGTTCGGCTCTTGGGTTCCGAATCTGAGGCTCTTTTATTAGTCTTTCCGTCACTTGCTCCAATTCGTCGATTAAGTTGTATGACCATCGAGGAACTTGTTTACTGATTTCGTTTATTCCACTACATTTCTTTCTATTAAAAATGGTGTGGTTGTTCCGATCAGTTCTAATTGCCTCGAATAAGAATTTTTTTTTTCTTTTTTTTTCTTCGGAATATATTTTTACTTGTTCATGTTCTGGAAATAAATAAAGTCCGTCAAAATTAAAACTTGATACGGATTTTTCCGAAAATTGACTGATTAAGTTAAAAAAAAAACCAATTTCAGTTAATAAAAATTTTCTATCAAATTGATCTATTTTCTGTTCAAATTCTGGATAATTACTATTAATAGAAAGAAGGAGACCATGAATCTTATTTATCAAAATGGAATTTGTTGTGTAAGTTTCATTTTGAATTGATGGTGAAAAGCTTTGTCCACGAAAAGGTCCATTCAAGAAAGGATCATATATTTTAGTTAAATATTTTATTTTCCTCTTATCATTAGACAATCTAATTCGGTTTTCAAATACATCCACAGGAATAAAGTTCTTATATTTCTTATATTTCTTATCTAGAACTTTTGCCCTTTTAAAAAATTCATTGCTTAGTTTCTTTCTTTTTTCTTTATTATTGGAGCTCCAATAATTAGACAATTCATTATCATTATAGGATATTTTATCTCTTGTGAAGAGATCCATTTTTTTTTCCATGATTTTCAGAAAACTAGATAAATCAGGTGGATACGTGAAAGATATTCGTTCTTT